TTAGTCTGGATACGGCAAAATCATTCTATTCGATCTAATAAGTACCTTGTGTCAGAATTGAGAAATTATATGGCTCGAATCTTTAGTATTCTCTTATTTATCACCTGTGTCTACTATTTAGGCAGAATGCCGTCGCCTATTGTCACTAAGAAACTGAAAGAAACCTCAGAAACAGAAGAAAAGGGAGAAAGTGAGGAAGAAATCGATGTAGAAACAACTTCCGAAACGAAGGCGACTAAACAGGAACAAGGGGGATCCACCGAAGAAGACCCTTCCCTTTGTTCGGAAGAAAAAGAGGATCCGGACAAAATAGATGAAACGGAAGAGATCCGGGTGAATGGAAAGGAAAAAACAAAAGATGAATTCCACTTTAAAGAGACATCCTATAAGGATAGCCCTGTTGACGAAGATTCTTATCTTGATGGGTATCAAGAGAATTGGGAATTGGGAAGACTTAAAGAAGAAAAAAAAGAAAAGACCCATGCCTATTTCCGGTTTGAAAAACCTCTTATGACTTTTTTTTTCGATTATAAACGATGGAATCGTCCATTTAGATATATAAAAAATGATCTATTTGAAAATGCTGTACGAAATGAAATGTCACAATATTTTTTTTATACATGTCCAAGTGATGGAAAAGAAAAAATATCTTTTACGTATCCGTCACTAAAAATTTATTATAAAATAATTATAAAATAAAAAGATTAATAAAAATATTAATACATAAGATAAATACAAGAATAGATAAGACGAAATTCGTCCACCTCCCATATATTTAATCCCTTCTCCCATAAATAAACTTGCAACCCCAACCCCATTTATAATTCCATCAATTATACGTCTATCAAAAAACTGAATGAGTTCGGCTAATCTTCTTATACTCATGATTAAGACTCTAGTATAAAAAATGTCTATGTAACCACGATTATATGACCAATTGTATACCACTTTTTTTATTTGGTCCAAGATGATTCTTTTAGGACCCCTTTTTACAAATGAATTGATTAAGTCCAAATTCTTGAAAGATGAATAAACAGACCCATATAAAATGGATGCTATAAATAGTCCAAAAAGAGCTATACTTACTGAAAAAATTGCATTTGTAAAAAATTCATACCAATTCATAGAATAGTTTGAATTTTTATTCAAAAGGTTTCTCGATGGAATTAACCATTTCGATAATATATCAAAATCTACTACTCCTTGATCAAAATCAATTCCTATTGATCCCATGAACAAAGTAAATAGTGTCAATATAAGAAGAGGAAATAGCATAGTATTGTCCGATTCGTGAGGATACATGTAAGTGTATTTATTTATAAAAGAAGTACTCAAGTATCGCATTCGGTTTTTTATATTATCATTAATTTGATATGTATCCTTTGAAAAAAAGAAGACCTTATTATTAATTGTTGATAAAAGTAAATTTCTATTGACTACTTTCGGTACTGCTTTTCCCCATAGAGATATGGAATAGAATGAATTATTTTTAGTACTACTATAATTTTTAAAATGAACACGCAAATGCCCATCAAAGGTTAGTAAATACATTCGAAACATATAAAATGCGGTTAATCCCGCTGTAAAACAAGCTATTATTGCAAAAATTGGTGAATACAACCAACTATCATTAATAATTTCATCCTTGGACCAAAAACAAGCAAGAGGCGGAATACCACAAAGAGAAAGTGTACCTAATAAGAAAGTAGTTCTTGTAATTGGAACATATCTTGTTAAACCGCCCATAAGAACCATATTCTGACTTTTATCGGGTGAATATCCAACAATAGGTTCCATAGAATTAATAATGGATCCGGATCCCAAAAACAATAAAGCTTTAGAATAGGCATGAGTTATTAAATGGAATAAGGCAGCTCGATAAGAGCCTATACCTAGAGCTAACATAATATAACCTAGTTGAGACATTGTGGAATAGGCTAAACTTCTTTTAATATCTCTTTGAGCGAGAGCCAAAGTAGCTCCTAATAGTACTGTTATTATGCCTATTAAAGAAACAAAATTCATTACGTAAGGTATAACTCTGAAAAGAGGAAGAAGCCGAGCTACAAGAAAAATTCCCGCTGCTACCATGGTAGCAGCGTGTATAAGAGCCGAAATAGGGGTGGGCCCCTCCATAGCATCAGGTAACCATATGTGAAGAGGGAATTGTGCAGATTTAGCAATTGCGCCGACGAATAATAAAAAGGCGCAGAGAGTAACAAATGTAGAATTGACCCCATTACTATGGATCAAGTTATTAACTATTTTGAACAAATCCCGAAATTCTAAACTGCCAGTTATCCAATAAAAAGCTAAGATTCCTAATAATAAACCAAAGTCTCCTACACGATTAGTTATAAAGGCTTTTTGGCAAGCACTTGCTGCAACCGGTCGTGTAAACCAAAAACCTATTAATAAATATGAACACATTCCCACGAGTTCCCAAAAAATATAAATTTGTATCAAATTGGAACTAGTAACTAATCCCAACATGGAAGTATTAGAAAAACTCATATAAGCAAAAAATCTCAAATATCCTTGATCATGAGACATATAATTGTCACTATAAATAAGAACCATGATTCCAACAGTAGTAATTAGTATTAACATAATAGAAGTAAGTGGATCGATCAAGTGTCCAAACTCTAAGGAAAAATCATTATTGATAGTCCAAGACCATAAATATTGATAAATAAAACTTCCATTTATTTGCTGAATAGACAGACTGGCCGAAAAGGCCATAGTTATACTTAGCAGTAAAACACTAGTAAAACCCCACATACGACGAATATTTTTTGTTGCTATAGGAATAAACAGAAGTCCAAATCCTATTGACATAGTAACTGGAAGTGGAAGAAAGGGTATTATCCATGCGTATTGATATGTTTGTTCCATAAAAAAATATTTGTTTTTTTATTGTTATAAATTTAATTGTTTCAAATCCACCAACCAAAAGAACAATAATAAAAGAAATCAACAAAAAAAAAATTATTATATATTTCATTTAGCCCTAGATATATGTGATATGGCATAGGTATATATACATGGATACGTATATATAATTCATAATCTTTTGGTATATTTTGTATATATGTATATATTTATTTTTACATATTTACATATATATTATATAATTATATAGAATTATATTTCTATTATTTTGATATGTTTTACATGTTTTGAACAAAGTATTTATTATCCATGGGATAAGTATGGATAATGACGAAAAAACGATCTAAATATATGTCTTTCACATACAATAATAAAAATTAGTATTTTATTTTTGAATGGCGGTTCCAAAAAAACGTACTTCTCGATCAAAAAAACGTATTCGTAGAAATATTTGGAAGAAGAAGGGATATTTAACGGCAGTAAAAGCTCTTTCTTTAGCTAAATCGGTTTCTACTGGGCATTCAAAAAGTTTTTTTGTGCAACAAACAAGTAATAAAATTTTGGAATAATCTAAATCGACATACGATTAAGAACTTAAAAATTTTTAAGATATTTTTTAAGATATAATGATTCACATTAACTAATGTATTGAATGTATTTAACTCCTTAATATCAATATTAGTAAGAACTAACTGCTGTGGCGTGTTATATAGTAAATAATAATTCTTATGTTTACTGGCCTCTTAGTATAGTACTAAGTATTCTAATTTTTCTTTATCAATTAAATATTCTATTGTGAAAATTTAATTGATAAAGAAAAAGTTTTTTGTTATATGCCTAGCCCAAAACCTAATTAGAAGTATAGTTACTAGATAGTATTTATAAGAAATTACGAAGAGTATTATTAATGATACTAAGGTATCGAAATTATTAGAAAAATGCCTCGAATAAAATTATGATAAATATGACATTTTTTTTTTTTTTTTTTTATTAATCTTTATTAATTTTCAATACATTGATTAAAAAATAATCTAAAAAAAAAAAAAAAAAAAAATGATTTTTAATTCTATAACTCGACCCTCGGCCCGGAACAAAACTATCTAGTTCTGACTGTTTTGGTATAACTCTATTTTTACATTCTAAACTAGATACATGAAAGTTTATTCTTAAAGCTAAACCCTACGGCGATACTTAGTAAACATTCAAATATTAATTTAAATAAGTCTTTTTCATCGGTTCTAACGTTTACTAACTATATTGAATCCTTGAATCTTGACCATTTAACATGAATTGATTATTATTTATTATTATTTCAAATAAGCCGCCATGGTGAAATTGGTAGACACGCTGTTCTTAGGAAGCAGTGCTAGAGCATCTCGGTTCGAGTCCGAGTGGCGGCATCCCCTAAAAGGGACACAGTGGATCCTATAATATATTTAATTCTCGATTTTAATTCTATAATGGAGAACCCCCGCCCTTTTTATGATATTTGCAACTTTAGAACATATATTAACTCATATCTCTTTTTCGATTATTTTAATTGTGATTACGATTCATTTTATGACCTTATTAATCCACGAAATCGTAGGATTACGCAATTCATCGGAAAGAGGTATGATAGCTACCTTTTTATCTATAACAGGATTATTAGTTATTCGTTGGATTTATTCGGGTCATTCCCCGTTAAGTAATTTATATGAGTCATTAATCTTCCTTTCATGGAGTTTCTCCATTATTCATATGATTCCTAAAATACGAAATAATAAAAATTATTTAAGCGTAATAACCGCGCCAAGTGCTATTTTTACCCAAGGTTTCGCCACGTCGGGTCTTTCAACCGAAATGCATCAATCCGCTATATTAGTACCTGCTCTACAATCTCAGTGGTTAATGATGCACGTAAGTATGATGCTATTAAGCTATGCAGCTCTTTTATGTGGATCATTATTATCAGTCGCTCTTTTAGTCGTTACATTTCGAAAAAACATCGATATGTTTTTTAAAAGCAAGAATTTAGTAATTAAATCATTTATTGTTGGCGAAGTCGAATATTTGAATGATAAAAGAAGTGTTTTTAAAAACACTTCTTTTATTTCATTTCGAAATTATTACAAATATCAATTGACTCAGCGTTTAGATTATTGGAGTTATCGTGTCATTAGTTTAGGCTTTACCTTTTTAACCATAGGCATTCTTTCTGGAGCAGTATGGGCTAATGAGGCTTGGGGATCTTATTGGAATTGGGACCCTAAGGAAACTTGGGCATTTATTACTTGGATCATATTCGCGATTTATTCACATACTAGAACAAATAAAAGTTTACAAGATACACATTCGGCACTTGCGGCTTCTATAGGATTTCTTATAATTTGGATATGTTATTTTGGGATCAATCTATTAGGAATAGGTTTACATAGTTATGGTTCATTCACATTAACATCTAATTGAATAAACAATACATAACATAAGAACATCATCTCATATGTATCTCGAGTTTTTGCGAACCATTTGACTCCAGAAATAAAATGGTTCGCAAAAACTCGAGATACATCTCATTACAACTCTAATTCACTTTATTTTACAGAATTATAAGACTTGCCGTCTCATTAATAAAAACTATCTATAAAAAATAATTAGATAAGATATCTTGTACCTTGTCAACTGATAGTAAGAGAATGAAATCGGGATAAATACCAATACCTATTATTGGTAAAAAGAGACAGATCGAAACAAAAAGTTCTCGTGGTCCAGAATCCACAAAATTAGAATTTGGAACATTGAATAACTTGTATCCGTAGAACATCTGACGTAACATAGATAATAAATAAATAGGAGTTAATATCATTCCAATTGCCATTCCAAAAGTAATTAGTACTTTTGGAATTAAAAGATACTTTGAGCTGGTAATTATTCCAAAAAATACTACTAATTCTGCAACAAAACCACTCATCCCTGGCAATGCAAGAGAGGCCATCGAAAAACTACTGAACATTGTAAATATTTTCGGCATCGGGACAGCTATCCCCCCCATTTCGTCGAGAGAAACAAGAGGTATTCTATCACAACAGGTTCCTGCCAAGAAAAAAAGTGCAGCACCAATAAATCCATGAGAAAGTATTTGTAGAATGGCTCCATTTAGTCCCATGTTGGTTATGGAACCAATTCCTATAATTGTGAAACCCATGTGAGATACAGAGGAATAGGCTATTCTCTTTTTTAAATTGCGTTGACCAAAAGAGGTTAAAGCCGCATAGATTATTTGTATTGTTCCCACTATCACCAACCACGGAGAAAATATGGAATGAGCACGGGGTAATAATTCCATATTGATCCGAATCAATCCATATGCTCCCATTTTTAATAAAATTCCGGCAAGAAGCATACATGTACTGTAATGTGCTTCTCCATGGGTATCTGGTAACCATGTATGTAGAGGTATGATCGGCGATTTGACAGCATAAACAATAAGGAAGCCAAAATAGAATATTATTTCCAATGCCATAGGATATGATTGATTAGCAAGTCTTTCAAAATCTAATGTTGGTTCAGTGGAGCCATATAAACCCATACCTAGAACTCCTATTAATAGAAAAATAGAACCCCCCGCAGTGTACAAAATAAACTTTGTAGCCGAATATAAGCGCTTTTTTCCTCCCCACATGGATAAAAGTAAGTAAACAGGAATTAATTCTAACTCCCACATTATAAAAAAAAGTAAAAGGTCTCGAGAAGAAAATGATCCTATTTGACCACTGTACATTGCTAACATAAAGAAATGGAATAATCGTGAATTTCGAGTAACTGGCCAAGCCGCTAAAGTAGCTAAAGTAGTAATAAATCCTGTCAGTAAAATGGGTCCCACGGAAAGCCCATCGATTCCCAGTCTCCAGTGAAAATCCAAAATATTTATCCATTTCCAATCTTCTTCCAATTGGATTAAGGGATCGTCCAATTGGAAATGATAACAGAATGCATAGGTCGTTAAAAGGAGTTCTAATAAGCATATACATATAGTATACCATCTAAACACCTTATTCCCCTTATGGGGAAGAAAAAAAATGGAAGAACCTGCGAATATAGGCAAAACAACAAGTATTGTTAACCAAGGAAAATGATTCGTGATAAAGACAAGATACGCTTTGACCAGAAAAGCCCGTGCTCGGAATAATATATTGATTTTATCGAGTACGGGCTTTTGTCGGTAAATGAGGAATCAAATGATTCAAGTGGAGTTTTTGTAACGTATCAATTAATAAGATAGACCCATGCTGCGAGTTGTTTCATGCCATAAATAAACACGGACACTCAAAAAGTCTGTCGGGCAAGCGGATTCACATCTCTTACAACCTACACAATCCTCGGTTCTTGGTGCGGAAGCAATTTGTTTAGCTTTACATCCGTCCCAAGGTATCATTTCCAATACATCTGTGGGGCAGGCGCGCACACATTGAGTACACCCTATACATGTATCATAAATTTTTACTGAATGTGACATTAAATCTATAAATTCCCGTTTTGAACATAAAAAATTTTCGATCTGGTATGCTAAAAATAAATGGTAGTAAATTAATTATATGTTTATATTGTAGACACCAGATGAATCAATGATTTATTAATTTTTTTAAGAATCAATATATTTCTAAATTTGTTCATGAAAAAGTGCCAAGATACTTTGATTTCTCTTTCAACAACCACAGTCATACAATACAAGTCGCACATCTGAATTCAAATTGGTCAACAAATAATACAATATTTAATTAATATTAATGGAATTTTAATTCTATTTTAAATTCAAATAAATCTAACAAATTAATATCAATTATTATTTTATTATTATATAATTTATATAATGAAAATCAATGATTACATAATGAATGATTACGACTAATTTAATTATTCAACAAATTTGCTTGATTGATACGAGTTGATTTTTTGTTATGATGGATCGATGAAACAATAGCTAATCCAATAGCGGCTTCAGCTGCTGCAATAGCTATAACAAAAATTGAGAAAATGTCTCCTTTTAATTGGCGACTATCAAATAAATCAGAAAATGTTACGAGATTGATATTAACTGAATTTAGTATAAGCTCAAGACACATAAGTGCTCTAACCATGTTTCGACTTGTGATTAATCCATAGATACCGATAGAAAATAAATAGACACTCAAAAAAAGTACATGCTCGAACATCATTGACTAATTCCTCATCAATTTAGATTCATTTAAATATGAATAACAATTCAACTGATTTCATTGACTAGATATAGAACAAAATATTACAGAACAATAGAAGGTATTGGCAATAGATTTAACTAAAAACCTTAAACCTTTTTTATTTTATTTCAAATCTCTAATTCTAAAAATTTTTTAAATCATAAGTATTTATGATTGACGAGCCATAGTAATTGCACCTATTAAAGAAACTAAAAGAATTATAGAAATGAGTTCAAATGGAAGATAAAAATCTGTTGATAAATGAATCCCAATTTGTTGAACATAACTTATTAGGTCCTGTTCTAGAATCTGGTTTGATCTTGTAGTCCAAAGAATTCCGTACCATGACGTATCTGGGATAGTAATAATTAGTAAAAAAAAAATACTTGTACAAACCAGTGAAGTAACCCCATCTCCAAGGGTCCAAAGGCGGGAAACATTGGAATATTCTGAGCCATTTATGAACATTACAGCAAATATGATTAAGACATTTATGGCTCCCACATAAATAAGAAGTTGTGCAGCAGCTACAAAATAAGAATTCGATAGAATATAGAATAAGGATATACAAACAAGAACCAATCCCAACGAAAAGGCAGAATAAATTGGATTGGTAAATAATACTATTCCCAGGCCCCCAAATATAAGAACTGATCCCAGAAATACTACAACAATATTATGTATTGATCCAGGTAAATCCATTATGTATGAAATAAGAAAATAAATAAATAAATCGAAAGATTTCATGACCTTACTGAATAGTCCAGGAAGTAAAAATTAGTCTATTTTTTTAATTGTTTATGATACCGTTCCTAAATAAAATCTTAATGTAGTAATGCAGTATCGATTGTAATATAGATTTATGTAGATATAGATAAAGTTATTGGGCCAACTCAACTTTTTCATTTTAATTTATTCAGAAGAAAAGAAGAGTTGGAATCTTATATTTCCAAATAAAAACGAAAAATATTAAATAAACCCGCTATTCTCAACAATCAATAGTTATCGTTTTACTTTTAGTTACATTGACTAAAAAAAAAAATAAATAAAGAAGTTTGGATCCTTTCTATCAAAATAGAAAAATAAAATCTTACTAATTGGTAATTGTTCTTGAATCAAGATATTTACCTTTGTCTATTTTTATTTGAGTCGAATTCATAACTGTTTGAATTGTGTAGTCTCCAATTACTGACATTGGTAACCGACCCAAAGCTATTTGATTATAATTCAATTCGTGACGATCATAAGTAGAAAGTTCATATTCTTCAGTCATTGATAAACAGTTAGTGGGACAATATTCAATACAGTTACCACAAAATATACAGACACCAAAATCTATACTATAGTTAAGCAATATTTTATTTTTAATATCTCCTTCAAATCTCCAATCAACAACAGGTAGATCTATGGGGCACACACGAACACATACTTCACAAGCAATACATTTATCAAATTCAAAGTGGATTCGACCACGGAAACGTTCTGATGTGATCGACTTTTCATAAGGATACTGAATAGTTACAGGTAAACGATTTGCATGGGATAAGGTAATTATGAAACTTTGACCAATATACCTTGCGGCTCGTATTGTTTGTTGACCATAATTCATGAACCCAGTCACCATAGGAAACATATTGTAGATATCCACGAATAAGTTGATGTTTCTTTCTCTTGTTTAAGAGAGGTTATGAGTCTAGAATACCATTATCGTATTGTGTTATTTATAGTGAAATAAGTTGGGAAGACGTTGTCAATAATAAATTACCTAGAGAAATAGGTAAAAGAAATTTCCATCCAAGATTTAATAGTTGGTCCATTCTCATCCTGGGTAAAGTCCATCTTGTTGTGATAGATATAAAAAGAAACAAATAAGCTTTAGCTAATGTAATAAAGATACCAATTGTCATTCCAAAGACTCTAGCAATTTGATTTATTCCGAAAAGTTCAGGAACAAATATGTATGGAATAGATAAATTCCACCCACCTAAATAAAGAATTGTTACAAATAATGAAGAAACTAAGAGATTTAGATAAGAAGCAATATAAAATAAACCATATTTGATACCAGAATATTCGGTTTGATAACCTGCTACTAATTCTTCTTCTGCTTCTGGTAAATCAAAAGGTAATCTCTCGCATTCTGCTAGAGAAGAAATTAGAAAAACGATAAACCCTATAGGTTGACGCCACATATTCCACCCCCAAAAACCATATTTTGACTGCGCCTCAACTATATCAACTGTACTTGAACTGTTCGATAATCATAGTCGATAATAACATAACTGTTCGCACCGCTATTACAAAACCGTACATGAGACCTCAGCTTCATACGGCTCCTCTATGGCCGCGTACAAATAAATGTAAGGACTGGTTCGGTATTATTATAGGTATCTTTGTGGGGTGGGGTAGATAGAATAAAAATACCGTGTAGAGTCCCAAAAATTAGACCAATGGAATTCTGTCTGCTAGAATAAAAAAAAGGGCGCTTCCGAATTGATCTCATCCCTTATAATTAAATCTTCCGTAATAACTTAATCTTTCAATAAAATACTCGTTATATTAAGAGATAAAAAGAATTAGACATTCTTTACTGAATCATAAAGAATAAGAATTTCATATATACATATATATTTGGTATAGATGTAGGAAAAAATAAATAAAGATCTTTTTTATATTCTATTTCTTTTGTTCCTGTTCTTCTTTCTCATAAGAGGTATTCCTGAGAATAAAGGATTAATTCGTTCTTGATAGTTATTTCTTGAATCAGTGACTAGGAGCATACTCTAGATCGGAATCGTGGGGAAGTACTGCTTGATCATTTCTACCAACTTAAAGCCCCTATCATCTTATGATTCGTTTTATGTGGAAATACTTATTTTTTGATACCTTACATTATCTCTATTACTAATCCTTTGTGTACCTTGGTGTTCCTAACCGTCCACTGATTTTTGATTGATCTCCTGTATGGTAATACATACAAGACAGTAATCCCATACAGTTGATCTTTTGTACCCGCTTCAAGATATGATGAGAATCTCAATCTTGGGATAAAGAGTTTATACTCCTTAATGTTTACTTCTGCTTTATTCTTGTATATAGGGAATGATATTTTATCTTTTTACTACACATTGATAAGCTGTTTTGTTTTACTCATATAACTATCTGGTTTAACTCATCGACCTGAATAACTCTGATGAATAAAAAAATAAAAATATCTATATCTATCCAATACATTAATTCCTCTTTCCTTTATTTCATTTTGAGGTCAAAGTTCATGTTCTAACGAATCACACGTAGAGATATTGATAACACACATAGAGTTAATGGTATTTCATAACTAATAGATTGAGCCGCAGCTCGCAAGCCACCTAAAAAAGAGTATTTATTATTCGATACATATCCTGATATAAGAAGCCCAATAGGAGCAATACTTGAAATGGAGATCCATAAAAAAACACCTATACTGAGATCAGCTAAAACAAGTCGATACCCAAAAGGAATTATTAAATAACTTAATACAATTGATATGACTGCTATAGACGGTCCGATACTAAACAAACGAATATCTCCTCTAGATGGTAGGAGGTCCTCTTTAAAAAGTAATTTAGTCCCGTCCGCTAGAGCTTGAAGAATTCCCAACGGGCCGGCATATTCGGGTCCAATACGTTGTTGTATTGCTGCGGATATTTCTCTTTCTAACCATACAATTACTAGTACTCCTATTATGATTCCCAATATAAGGGTCAAAGCAGGGATAAATAGCCATATGAGTTCATAGACTTCTTTTAAGGATTCTGATTTAGAAAAATAATTGATAGTTTGTGCTTCTGTTGTGCCAATTATCATTTCAACGGTCAACTTCTCCCATAATGATATCTATACTACCTAGTATTGTCATGATATCAGCCAATTTCATTCTTTTAATTAGCTGAGGAAGAATTTGCAAATTGATAAAACCGGGCGGACGAATTTTCCATCTCCAGGGGAAAACACTATTATCTCCTATCAAATAAATTCCTAATTCTCCCTTTGGGGCTTCTACTCTTACATAAAGTTCTTGTTTCGACAATTCAAAATTAGGCGAAGGTTTTTTACTAATGAATCTATATTCAAAATCATTCAATTCGGAATTCCTTGCTCTATCTAAGCGCCGAATTTCTAAATTCTCATAGGGTCCTCCGGGAATTCCTTCTAAAGACTGTTGAATAATTTTTATGGATTCCCTCATTTCGCCAATTCGTACTAAATAACGAGCTAATGAATCCCCTTCTTTTTGCCATTGGACTTCCCAATCAAATTCATTGTAACATTCATAATGATCAACTTGACGAAGATCCCATTGGATTCCAGAAGCTCGTAACATGGGTCCTGATAAGCCCCAATTTAGTGCTTCTTCTCCACCAATAATGCCCACTCCTTCAACTCGTTCCAAAAAAATGGGATTCCGCGTAATAAGTTTTTCATATTCAACAACACTCGTTAAAAAATAATCGCAGAAATCTAAACATTTATCTATCCAACCATGAGGTAGATCAGCAGCTATTCCTCCGATGCGGAAATAATTATGCATCATTCGCATACCTGTGGCAGCTTCGAATAGATCATATAGCAATTCTCTCTCTCTGAAAATATAGAAAAAGGGAGTCTGCGCACCGATATCCGCCATAAAAGGCCCAAGCCATAACAAATGCGAAGCTACACGACTCAGCTCTAGCATAATTACTCTGATATAGCTGGCCCTTTGGGGTACTTGAACATTTCCCAATTGTTCTGGTGCATTTACTGTTATTGCTTCGGTGAACATAGTAGCTAAATAATCCCAACGTGTTACATAAGGAAGATATTGTATAATTGTTCGGTTTTCCGCTATTTTTTCCATCCCTCTGTGTAAATAGCCCAATACGGGGTCACAGTCAATAACATCTTCACCGTCGAGAGTTATAATAAGTCTAAGAACACCATGCATCGATGGGTGATGAGGGCCCATATTGACTATCATTAGATTTTTTCTTGTAGCCGGTACAGTCATATCTTTTCTTTCCTAATTCATTATTCCATGAATTTCTCAAAACGAGGTTTATAAAAATAAAAACCTAAAAAAAATTTTCAAATGAATCCTCAAAATTAACGAGTTTTTAGCTCCCGAATATCTAACTGACTAATTAATTTTTTATAACTTACTCTATTTTTATTTGACAAATAAGCCAACAGCCGTTGACGTTTTCCCAGAATTTTTCGTAGACCTCTTTGAGATAAAAAATCTTTTTTGTGCAATTCCAAATGCGAGGTGAGTCTCCGTATTTTATTGGTGAAACTGAATATTTGAAATTCAACAGACCCTTTGTTTTCTTCTTTTTCGTCTTGCAGAATAACTGAAATGAATGAATTTTTGACCATAAAAAATTTTTTCTATCTTTTTATTTTTTATAGATTTTACCGATCAGGAAAAATAATAATTAATATTATATTATGTTATGATTATGTCAGTCATTTTAATCTGATATAAACAAAAGTTTAGATTTATTCATACTTTTTTATTCTATCGAAATCCCATTTTTATTTCAAACATAAAATAGGATTTCGATAGAATAAAATATAATACATTTACACATTCACGAAAGAGAGTGATTTTTTTTTTTTTTACTTAATAAAGATTCCACTAATTTATTATTCCTAGATCCAAAAATAAATAAATATCATGTACTAAAATGTAACATATGCATATGTACATCTTTCGCCATATATCAAATATGTTATGTCAGGTGATATATAGGAAATATAATAATAGTTTCTTAACTTATTCTGGATTGGGGATACATATATATCCTTGACATACTAAAACGACTGCTGTTATGGGTATCAAACCAGTAACGATTCATACAAGCTAAATCCTCTAATCGGTAATTAGGCCAAAGAAATAATTTTAATTTAATAAAGTTGTTTGCATCTCTATTAAGATGCTTGTCCTCATTAAAAAATTGTCCACAGTTTATTATTTTGTTTTCATTGCAAAATTTTAGATTTTTATCTATATCATTCCAATTCCAGAAATTGAAACAAATTAGAATTCTCAACTCTCTCCGACGTCGATGAGATAGAATATGTTCAGGAACAAGAAAATTATAATTATTTTTTTTTTCTTCATTCATAAGCATATCGCTATGTTGTGCAATGGATTTGTCTAAATTATTCTTATCAACATTTCGTTTTTTTATGAATTTTTTATTAGTTTTAACTTTATCAACTAATGAAATACTTATGGTTTGATAGATAATAAATTGCCCATCCCTTTTTATAGATAAACGAACTGGTTCGATAATTAATATTCCTCTTTTTATCAATTCTGTAAGAGCAAGATCCTTTTGAATCAGCATTACATCCAGACACATTTCTCCTCTTTGAATCGAGGCTATAGTAATTTGCTTTGCATTTGTCAATCTAAGTAAGAGACAATATACCTTAATATTATTGATCATTCTTTGACTCAAAGAATCATCCCATCTTAATTGAAAAAGGAAATATTTTTTTAGTAACAAATCTAGTTCTGCTTCCTTGATCTTCTTAGATTCTTTTTTATTTCTACGTTTTTTAATGTCTGATCCCGCCCGATTCTCTTCAACATCTTTTTTTTCGTTTTGTTTTCCTAGATCATATCCAAGATATTTTGGATATTGTTGTTTGTTTTTTTCTTGGTTAGAATTTTCTAAATCAATATATTCTTTTTGATTAGATAATATGGGAAGGTTTTTTTTTTTTTTTATGTTGATGCTTTCATATTGACTAATCTTTTCATTTTTATGAAAATCTAAAAGAAGAAATTGGATTGGTATAATCCATGGTTTAATTTTATATGTTTCAAAAAGTAGCGCAAATTCTGGTAAGAACCCAGATTTTAGTTTTGCTATGGTAGAATTATGATATAACCTTTTTTGATTCATTCCCATCCAATCAAAAAAGTTTTTTTTTTTTTTGTATGAATTTATTTCTTTATGAAATGAAATATCTTTCTTTTTCATTTTGTTTTTATACTTATTAGTTTGAGTCTTAGTATTTTTATTAATATTGATACCAATATGCGCATTGGTCCAAGTCTCGATATCAATATTTTTTATAAGACAAAAATGGAGAATTTTACAATCAAAATATTTTCTATCCCGATTTATATTCGTATCAATAGGATATCTTTCCTCTAGATAATCACTAATAGTTGTACTTACCAATAGATAAAATGCGTCGGATTTCGATGTATTGAAATTATATAGATATGGAATTTCCCGGTTCTCCTTTACTTGTACTGTTGATCCATAAAAATAGGAGTTTTTCTTATCCCCATAATTAATATATTCATAATTCATATATTTATGTGATAAAAGATCATATCTGTAGTGTTTTTTAACCAATTTTTTTTTTGTGAACGAAACCGTTACGGAATAATCTTCTTTTACATAATGACTTAATTGGTCTTTTTTGTTTTCATATGAATTAAATTTAATTGAGTCTTTATTTTTAATCATACGAAGTTGATTGACTCTATTTCGCCATTTTTTCGGGACTAATCGAGACCATTTGATCCGGGAAAAATTGTATTGATAAAAACCCTTTAACCAGTTTTTCCAGTCATTCATTCCAGACTTTTTAATTTTATTATGCCTTGATTTGTAATCAAATAGTCCTCGTGTTATACAATAATCTTTTATTTTATCCCTAAGATAATAATGGGTTTCATGATCTTGAAATATATATTTCAAGTTATACTTATTAAGTAATTGGGTTTGTGATAATTTGTAAAATACATATGCTTGAGACAAGCAAATATAACTATTTAAATTTTTATTACTAATATTAGTATTTGAAACCCACTTTTTTATAGTTGAAATGAAGTTCATTCTATTTGGATTTATTTCATCAATTTTTTCTTGATTTGTTTCATGGTTGTAAGTGTATTTATTGATAATTTTTTTTTTTGATTCAAAAAAAAGTTGTATATTGATTCGGGGAATGTTTATGGCACATAGCAAGATATCCATGTATATTTTTTCAATGAAAAATTTTATAAAAAAATGTGATTTACGTATTAATCGTATATTGTTTCTTTTTAATATCTGCCAACTAGATTTCTGTGATTCTGATCCTTTTCTTTTATCATCATAGGTTAAAACTGTTTTTTTATTGTCTTTTGTGATTTGTTCTATTTGATTCTTGGTTGTGATTATCCTATCATAAAGATCTTTCATTTTTTTTTCTATGAGTGAATAATTTGTCCAATTCATAGATCGAATTGGTATGGTCCCTTCATGGTTAATTTTATTATTTATTTTTGAATCTTTTCCATTTTTGTTTGGTTTATAGACTTTCACCTTCTTCAATTCAAATGAAAAAATCGGATTTACTTTTTCTTTCATTATTCGCTTTATAACAAGAGCTGTTTTTATGACCCATTCTTTTTTTTCTTTTAAAATTTGTAGAGACCATTTTCCTCTTTCCTTTAAGACCCTTAGAACGAGAAAAAATGGTTTTTTTAGCTTTCTAATTTTTCTTTTGAATTCTTTAAAAATGGGTTCAAAAAAAGCAAATTGTTTTCGGGGAGAACCAAAGGGAAGTTCCGTTTCCATTCCCCATACTGTTAAAAAAGAAAAAGTGTCTTTTTTTACTTGTTTTTTCATTGAATCTATATAATGAGATCGTACCTTAGATCTTTGTCTTCGCCAAGGTTTCAGACAAAAAGGAAATAAAATCTTTATCTGAATTCCGTCTGTTAACCAATCTTTTGGAAATTCTGTTTCTGATAATTGAACACCATTATAGGTGCACTTAATGTGCATTTCTCGATTCCATTTCTTCAAATCCTCGTACCATTCAGGAAATTGGAATAATAACATACGGCCCATATTTTTAGCTATTATCAATGAAGGTAATACAATATATTTTCTAAGAAAAGATTGTGTTACTAACATCAAACCTCTTATAACTTGAGCAAATGGAATGCTATCCCAAGTTTCTGCTATTGTTATTCGCTCATTTTCCTCCTTTTTTTCTTGTTCTTTTGCCCCTTCTTTATCAAAATCAAAAGAAGAATCGGAAATTTGCGATTCTGATTCTTTACCGACTCCATTTCTAAAAATGAAATTTATAATTTCAGAAAGATCAAAAGAATCAAAAAAAAATGTTTTGTTTATTCGATCCAAAAAAAGCGGGGAATTAGCATTTGCTTGAAACATTTCCCAAGTAACCGTTTTGCGTCTTTGAGCACGCATGGATCCTTTTATTATATCCCGACGAAAATCTGATTGTTGCGAGTAACGTATCAAAGCCACTTCTTCTCCTTCATTATTATTACTAGTATTATTAATACTAGTAACAGAATTAGTATTCTGATTGTTATCAGTAAAAAT